TCTCTCATGGGTTTATTGGTGCTGCACTTTTTTTCTTGGCAGGAACGAGTTATGATAGAATACGTCTTGTTTATCTCGACCAAATGGGCGGAGTAGCTATCCCCATGCCAAAAATATTTACGATGTTCAGTAGTTTTTCCATGGCTTCGCTTGCATTACCGGGTATGAGTGGTTTTGTTGCAGAAGTGATAGTCTTTTTAGGAATAATTACCAGCCAAAAATATCTTTTAATGCCTAAAATTGCCATCACTTTTGTAATGGCAATTGGAATGATATTAACTCCTATTTATTCATTATCTATGTTACGCCAGATGTTCTATGGATATAAGTTATTTAATACTAAAAACTCTTATGTTTTTGATTCTGGACCGCGCGAGTTATTTGTTTCGATCTCCATTTTTCTACCTGTAATAGGTATTGGTATGTATCCGGATTTTGTTCTTTCACTATCAGTTGACAAGGTTGAAGGTATTCTATCTAATTATTTTTATAGATAGTTTTCTTAAAGAAAAAAACTCCTATGATTTTTAAGAGTTTTTTGACTAATGAAAAGAAAAAAGAAGAAGGATTTTTATTCTCTTAAATCTTAAATAAAGTAAAAACAAAATATGAATTTGAATTTTCACCCAATATACTTGGTCTTTGCGAGAACCGTGTGAATCACTACACTACTTGACTTGATTCACACGGTTGTCGCCGGTTGACACAAGGTGTTTTATATACACCGTATTCCACTCGGTTTGTATTCGTAAGAACTTTTCTGGAATTTAACTAGAGGTTAACGTAAATGAACCATAACTATGTAGCCCTATTCCTAATAGATTTACCCCAAAATAGCATATCCAAATTATAAGAAAGCCTAGAGTCGCCACAATTGCGGAATTTGCCCCCTGAAAATTTTTATTTGTTCGAATATGCAAATAAATTGCGAATACGATCCAAGTAATAAAGGCCCAAGTTTCCTTTGGATCCCAACTCCAATATGATCCCCATGCTTCATTAGCCCATACTGCTCCTGAAAGAATACCTATGGTTAAAAATATAAATCCTAGGCTAATCACACGATAACTCCAATAATCTAATTGTTGAATCAATTGGGCCTTGTAATAATTCTTAGCAGACAAAAAATAATTTTTTTTAAAAATATTGTTTCTTTCATTCTTGTATTGGATTTCACCAAATGAAAAAGACTCATTTAATTTTAAGAAATTATTACTTTTATAACTATAAAAAATCTTTCTAAATGTAATGACTAGAAGTGCTACTGATAATAATGATCCACAAAGAAGAGCCGCATAGCTCAATATCATCATACTTACGTGCATTATTAACCACTCCGATTGTAGAGCAGGTACTAATATTGTGGGTTTACGTATTTCAGTTAAAAGACCCGAAGTAGCAAAGCCTTGGGTAAAAATAGTACTTGAGGCAGTTATTTCGGTTAAATAATTTTTTCTTATTTTGAAATAAGGGACTATATGAATAAGGGAGAAACTCCATGAAAGAAAGATTAATGATTCATATAAATCACTTAGTGGGAAATGGCCCGAATAAATCCAACGAGTGATTAATAATCCTGTTAGACAGAAAAAAGTAACTATCATCCCCTTTTCTGACGAATCATATGGTTTTATGATTTCATTGCCCAATAAGGTTATCAAATGAATTATAATTACAATTGAAACAATCGAAAAGGAAATATGAGTGAATATATGCTCTAAAGTTGAAAATATCATAAAAATGAAAAAAAGGGAGGGAATCCCCTAAATTAATATTAATTAAGAATTAGAAATCGGGAATTTAATTTATTTTTATTATAGGATCTATTGGATATCTTTTAGAAGATGTCATGCCGCCACTCGGACTCGAACCGAGATGCTCTAGCACTGCTTCCTAAGAGCAGCGTGTCTACCGATTTCACCATAGCGGCTTACTCGAACTAATAATAGCCTATTTATATTCAATCGTCGATATTGAACAAGTCAATTCAATCAAATAAGTTTTTTAGTCAACACTCAAATTGATAAAAAAAATGAGTTCAAAAGTCAATTTGAAGGTTCATTAGTTTCATTTATTAGGGTGTCCTGTCCGGTTTCTTTATCTTAGGGCTTTGACGTAGTTTATCCTATTCTAAAATCCAACTTTTGTAAGTAGATTATTCTCTCGATAGAATAAAAAAACTGTTTTCATTTTTTACTTTTATTGATACTTCATTATTTCTCGTTTATCTGATTTCATAAATTTCAAACAAAAAATAAATTTTCTCAATGAATCCCAAATAGGTTATTTTGGATTACTTCAAATTGACACATTATTTGTACATTGACAGATTAGTTATACATAATATCTCAACAATGAAGTTCTTTTATTAATTGGGCTCAAAATTGGAGATATATGGTAAATCCATTTCATATAGTAATTACTAAAAAATTACTAAAAATTATAAAAAATTATAAATTAAGAAGTCATAAAGTTATCCAAAATTTTTTACCATGTAATCCATTAGTTTCAACAATACATTAATTTGAACTAAAAATATTATATCTGCCCTTCCCGAGAAAGAGAAAAATTGTTCATTATTGTAAAGGTCGATGGGGAAAATAAGACTCCCCACCACAAAAATATTAGTGAAAATATACTACAAAATATACTACAAAGAAATAAAAAATCTTGTATTTCTTTCTTTATTCTTTTTTTTTTAGAAGTCAGAAAACAGAAGAATTCTTTTTTTTAGACATCTTATAAGATGGAAACCTGGTCTATTTCATATTGATTAGAATAGGGACTGCCAATTGTTAATTTCATATTAAAAAAGTATTGAGCCAAATCCATTCCGATTATTCCAATATTTTAGGACTTATTTGTTTGTCGTACAAAAAAACTTTTTGAATTCCCAGTAGAAAGAGATTTCCCTAATGACAAAGCTTTTAACGCCGCCCAATATCCTTTCCTTTTCCAAATATTTTTACGAATACGCTTTTTTGATATAGAAGTACGTTTTTTTGGAACTGCCATTTTAAAATCATTGTTATAGTTGGATGTGAAAGACATCTATTATTCAAAACAAATATTATTCAAAACAAATTATTATTTCTTATTCATTATCTATTTTTTCTATAAATAATATTCTCTTCATAAAAAAGAAATATAGATAAAGATCCGTTAAATTGTATCAAAAATTACTCGAAATAATAAAATTTTGATTCCATACAATATTTGTCAAACCAAAAATTTTTGGTTTGGAACTCTTAGTTCTCCTCTCAAATTTATATCTTTAGAATCTGATAGGTCATAGAAATGAAATTTAATGATTTAATAAAATTTAATAAAATAAAGAAAGAACCTAAAAGACCTTGATTTTCGTCATTCTAGACTTTATTTACACGTAATAAAATACCTCAAAGGATTGTAAACTTTTGCCTAATAAAAAACTTGAGTCTTTTTTTAGTCAAACTCGAGAAAAGAATACACCTAAATTCAATTTTAAAATTCGAATGAGATTACTAATAAATCTGTTAAAGGATACGTGGTTTGATAAAAAAATATCTCAGTCGTTTTTTACCCTTTCTCCATAAAAAAAGTTCATTTTAGATCTATAATATTCTAACGTTTACTAAGAAATCGTTTTGATTGAAATGGAAAACAATCAATCCCATAATGAATTAGTTAATGCGTTGAAAGAAACTAACTAAACTCAAGAGTTTTTATTTCATTAGACCGATGACCTTAGTTAATCCTATAATTCATATCAGCATCAAGTACTCTTTTTAGCGTAATTTTTTATCCTTGCTCTATGAATTTTATCCTTGCTCTATGAATCTAAATTATTATTACGAGAAATTCTCGTAATAATAATTTAGATTTGCATTTTCATGTTATAAGTATTCATTTTTATATCTAACTTGGTCATCTCATTTGACCAATTGTAACTTCTTGTTTTGAATATTTGAACGATTTTGAAAAGACTCAGAATAAATACTAATCTAAAATTATAAATACTAATCTAAAATTATTTAAAATTATTAAATAAGTTAGTGCATATCTTGATTTTTTATTGACTTTTTTCGAACGAGGTAAGATCCGGTGAATCGGAAACAATTAATTAAGAATAAAAAACTTTTTTTATGGAACAGACATATCAATATGCGTGGATAATACCTTTCCTTCCACTTCCAGTTCCTATGTTAATAGGGTTGGGACTTCTTCTTTTTCCGACGGCAACAAAAAGTCTTCGTCGTATGTGGTCTTTTCAGAGCGTTTTATTGTTAAGTATAGTCATGATTTTTTCCATGAATCTGTCTATTCAGCAAATAAATAGCAGTTATGTCTATCAATATGTATGGTCTTGGATTATCAATAATGATTTTTCTTTAGAATTCGGATACTTGATCGACCCGCTTACTTCTATTATGTTAATATTAATCACTACTGTTGGAATTATGGTTCTTATTTATAGTGATAATTATATGTCTCATGACCACGGATATTTGAGATTTTTTGCTTATATGAGTTTTTTCAGTACTTCCATGTTGGGATTAGTTACTAGTTCAAATTTGATACAAATTTATATTTTTTGGGAATTAGTTGGAATATGTTCGTATCTATTAATAGGATTTTGGTTCACACGACCTGTTGCAGCAAAGGCTTGTCAAAAGGCGTTTGTAACTAATCGTGTTGGCGATTTTGGTTTATTATTAGGCATTTTAGGGTTTTATTGGATAACGGGGAGTTTTGAATTTCGTGATTTATTCCAAATATTTAATAACTTGATTTCTAATAATGAGGTCAATTTTTTATTTGTTACTTTGTGCGCTATTCTATTATTTGCCGGTGCGATTGCGAAATCTGCACAATTTCCCCTTCATGTATGGTTACCTGATGCAATGGAAGGGCCAACTCCGATTTCGGCCCTTATACATGCTGCTACGATGGTAGCAGCGGGAATTTTTCTTGTAGCTCGACTTATGCCTCTTTTCATAGTCATACCCCACATAATGAAT